GATCAATGCAATGAATTGTTTCAAAAGACCAATCCTAATTGAATATTGAGCCATAGCATAATGAAATTCATTTGATTGATACATGTACACACCAACCAATTCAACATAGATCCAAGATATTTCATTGATAAAGCAACTTGTCGATAAAAACGATTTTGCAAGCATTTATGGATACCTATCCCTCTTCTCATATTTCAAAATTGATCTTTTTTGAATTTCCTGAATTTCTTGTCTTAGTATGAGATAGAACGACCTATAACCTTATAATAATGATTCAATGAATGATTGAAAGTATGAGAAATGGAGTTTAATCCACTTTTATGACAGCAATCACTTATTAGTTTTAGAATATTTAGAATTTTGAATGTTTTTTTTTTTTTTAGAATTTATTTCTAATTACTATTTTAATTTTTTATTATCGAATTTTATATTAATTCATAGTAATATATAGAATGGATATATAATTAATATCACTCTATTAAAAAATATTATAATATTTATATATCACTCTAATTATTTTAACTATAAGATATAAAATAACTATAATTAATGAATCTATAGATTCATTTATTATAATATTAATTATATAATTATAATAATAATCTTTATTTTATAATAAATAATCAAAATTGAGTAATAGTTATATAGATTATATATAATCTATATCAAATTATATATATAAATAAACTAATATAACTCAAAAATAACAATTGAAATTTGAAATAAAAGATCAAAAAATTTTGATAAAAATTTTTTTTTTTATAGAATAAAAAAAATGGTAATTAGAATGAACCATTCATAAAATAAATATAAATGACAAATTTTAAAATTCTATGGAATCATGAAAGACATAAAAACCTTTTGAATTGATTCACATTATTCCATTTTATTTATATTGACAATTTCAAAAAACTATTCATACTATGATCATAGTATGATGGCAGTTGGGCAAGTATGCCCCCATCGTCTAGTGGTTCAGGACATCTCTCTTTCAAGGAGGCAGCGGGGATTCGACTTCCCCTGGGGGTAGGGTACTACGAAAGAAAGTTGATCAGGAATCATAAAAAAAAGAATACTATAATGGATTCTTCTTGGGTCGATGCCCGAGCGGTTAATGGGGACGGACTGTAAATTCGTTGGCAATATGTCTACGCTGGTTCAAATCCAGCTCGGCCCACTAATTCGCCGATCCACCATGAAAGGTTATAACCCTTTTTTTCTTCTTCATAAATTTTGGATACGGAAGAATAAAAAAAAAAAGTCCGATTTTTGGATATCTTTCTACTGCTATTTATTTGCTCTGTTTTTTTTTTTTTTTCAAAAAATTATTATCTTAATAATGATCTCGATTCAGATTAGGATCTGTAAGTATAAAGTTTAAGAAAAGAATAACGAAAAAAAGGAGTTTTTTTCGTTATTCTTTGAAAGATTGATTTGATTAGCAATCAATTTTGCAATAAATAAAAATGACTAATAATCTATGCTCCTCTCATTAAAGCGCATGTCTGTGTGTATATCAATACATTACTCGCGCCTCTGTTACAATATGTAGATGAAAATCTACATATAATCTAAAATCTACATAGATCCACATAGAAGGGGTTTCAAGGCAATGAAATCATAAACATATATGTTGTACATTTTTTTCCCTGGGATTGTAGTTCAATTGGTCAGAGCACCGCCCTGTCAAGGCGGAAGCTGCGGGTTCGAGCCCCGTCAGTCCCGACACGGATCCAAATCCAATCAAAATAGATATATCAATTCATCTCTTACTTTATTGGAAAAGAGAGAACAAATAACATAACATAATTTTGGATCTTTCTTGTTTTATAGTTTTTATATTTTATTTTTTCACATTTATTATGAAACCAAACAAATCTGGAAATTTTTAGTTCTTCAAGAAGTACTTTTTCATGGGAGAAAGGCATATGTAGATTAGTACAATTATTGCTAGAATCATATTCAGGATTCAAACAATAGATACCAGAATGGGCTTGGCTTTTTGAATTACTCCCGGTTTGGGAGTACTATATGTTTCCGGGAAGCACATACAAAAATTCCATTTGTACGATACAAAATAAATTTCACATAGTTACTTTGATAGAATTTTTCATATTAAAATATCTTTCCGATTTTGTGTAATCTCAATTATTAATTAAAATTACGAATTTGAATTTTAAAGAATCTATCTCATTCAAATTTCACACTGGACTTTTGATATATATGTCCCATTCCTAATTCAAGTAAAGAGGATATTACTAAGATCAAACAAGGATTCCATCTCTTTTAGCGAAGTAATTTTTTATTATTTTTTGAGTTTAAGTTGAAAAAAGTTTTTTTTTATTAATGATAAATAAAATACTAAAAGAAACCCATTTTTGATTGGATCAGTAATAAAATTTAGAATTTGGTATGGATAAAAGATCTTCCTATGTTATACTATTCAATTCTCGACGATGAATTGATTTTATAGTTCAGATATTGTTATTCATGATATTCTAATACGATTCGATATCATCGCGATGTAATTCATACTATTGAATTTACAAGCCAAAGATTTATCATTTCTATGGGATTAAATCCTGAGTTATTGCGAATAAAAAAAAAAAAGAAACGATCAAATTATGGAAGTAAATATTCTCGCATTTATTGCTACTACACTGTTCATTCTAGTTCCTACTGCTTTTTTACTTATAATATACGTAAAAACAATAAGTCAAAGTGATTAATTTGAATTAAACTTTACTTTTTAGTTCTTATCAATGACTGAAGAGAATAAAACAAAAATCAAAAGGATTCCAATTTAGCGTCTTAAATGAAATGAGTGTACTAGAATTATCAGTATTCTATGAGAGCAGTATTCTATGAGATCCGATAGTATGGTAGAAAGATATCTATGAATCCTTCTACCATACTAGCTATTATAGTTATTGGAGTGTGTAAAGTCTAAAGATAAATATACAGGTTGAATATAGATCAACCTACAATATATATCTTCATATTCATATAGATTAATTTCATATAGATTAACTCCCTATATCTAATGTTAATGTACATAGTATCCCAATTCTATTTCTTTGCTTCATCTATCGATTTCATTTATGTTTATCTTGATTCTAATCAATCTCGAAAGGCAACTCTTACTCTTATGATTCTAATTTATAGATTTCTGATTCTTTTCAATATGAATCCTCATATCCATCGGAAGAATCAAATCAATGATGGAAAAAATGTTATGGGCATATAGTAATAAAATAAGATTTTTTTACCATTCTAAAGAAGTAATTGATTGAACAATTTAAAAATGATAGAGGGGTTCGGTTCCGTGGAAAGGTCTTCTCTTCGGATTTCAAAAATCATTAGCAAACCCCATCTTTAACGTTTAAAGCATGATATGAAATGAATTCCATAAAGCAAAAAAAAGCATAACTAAAATAATTAATAAAACCAGTGGTAAGCATGCAATATGTGAGTGACTAGCCCGAGGAAATATCTTATTACGCGGAGCATCTTGTTGGACAACCACTATGTCTATGTTTTTTGGGGTCGAAAGTATATATACATTTTCAAATTATTAAGCAAAACCTTTTTCTTTGAACAGTAAAAAAGTAAAAAAAAAAAAAAAGGCTCGGCAGAATAATCTATAAAACAATTGATACAGTTTGAGGTTGATTCCTCAATTAGTAGTACTTCTAGAGTCCACTTCTTCCCCATACTACGAGTGAAAGGGAAAATGTAAAGACTACCATTAAAGCAGCCCAAGCGAGACTTACTATATCCATGTGAATTATGTCCCCTATCTCTATGAATATAAAAGAATTATTCCATTATTTTTCACTAATCATTATTGTTCACTAATCATTATTGTTCACTAATAATAGTGAAATCACTAGTGCAGAGTCAAAAAAAAATTAAGGCACAACACCATTTACCATTGATGAAACAATCAACTAACAAACGAGTTCTTATATGATTTTGAGTCTAATGGAAAAACTTTGTCTTTCTTTTGTTGCCCTCCATTTCATTTTTGAAAAAGTAGAAAAGTTGAGAATCAAGCTAGATCACACATACCTATTCCTTTCTCATTTGATCTAATCTTTACCGTCTCCTAATTGTTTCATAGAGTTGCTCGAGAAAAGGCCTATTCCATTCGTGACTGCGGGTTACCAAAAAGAAGGAATTCGCTTTTTTACTTAATATAACTTTTTAAAAAGTTATAGAATTATCAATAGAATTATCTATTAAATAGATAATTCTATTGATAATTCTATATTAGTAGTTAAAAGACTATCATATCAAGATTTAATGATTCCTTTTCATTATTAGAATCTTTCCTTGAAGCCTAGACGCAATGATTTATAGCATTTTATTTTAGAAAACCAAATCCCTAACGCGGATGCTTCGAATCAAGCAAATAAAAAGAGTCCTTTTCTTCCACTTGCTTCTGCTGGAAAAAAATGCAAGTTATATCAGTAAAACTAAAGAGAGAATTTCAATTATTTTTTTGATGAGGCGACACCCGGATTTGAACTGGGGAAAAAGGATTTGCAGTCCCCCGCCTTACCGCTCGGCCATGCCGCCAAAACGATACAAAATATATGAGAATAGTCCTTTTTTTTTTATGTGTATCTGCAATCCTGTTTTCCTTTTTTTCTATTGAAAAACCAAATATGTATTTTCAGTCACAAAAGAAAAAATTCAGGAGAAATAGGAACCGTTAACTATTGACTGTAAATTGATGAACGATTCTTGCATTTTAATTGCAAATTGTGTTTCTCTAATGATATAATATAATTCAAAAAATTACCAAATGGATACCTAACTAAATCTTAATTGATACATAATCAATCTGTACTAATCAGTATTAATTCTTTTCAATAAAAAAATCTTCTGAATTTCAATTATAAAAGCAATTATAAGTATATGGAAACCCCAGAACATAACGGATTCTATCCTATCTAAATCCTAAATTAAATCAAATAGGGTATCTTTTCTATATA